GCGAAGTTTCAGTAGTTCTTCCGCTTCCAGGATAAATTCCCCTGCTTGTGCCTCATAAAAAGAACTAGCAGGTTGGTGAATCATAACCCTGATGATATTGATATAACATCATGAACGGTTCTTCTATCTCGCATGATTGGGCTAAACTAAAGTAGGGGATAAAAAAATAACAAGAAAAAAAAAATCAAATAGAATTGAATAACCGTACAGGCATCTTTTGTTCATTGCATACGGCTCTGCAATGGAATTGACCCTTTCCTTTCTTCTCTTCTATTCTATCGAAGAAAGAAATAGAATCCATCTAATCCAGATCGTTGAATGATCCATTTACCACCCTTCCTTTCATAGAAGTAAAAAAGAATACTATGATGGTTCTGTTACTTTATATATTTATCTCGTCTGTGATTTAGCAATCCCAAAGTTTCTTTTTGATACGATCAAATAAGTCAAAAATGATCTTTTTTTTTTTCATTTTTGTACTCTTTCTTTCATAGCATAAGTATCAGAAAGAGACTTCTGGTGTGGAAGAAAAATGGTTTGTGACGCTGAAATGTACTCCCGACACATAAGATCAAATCGGAAATAACCTTTATTTCATACTACTATCTCGATACAAAATCTCATGTTATGAAAAAACAATAATGGTTTGTTCATATCGAACCCGAAGTGCCATGCTATTATTACTTATAATTTTCTTTTATAATCAATGTGGCGAAGGCATAGTCTTCTTTTTTTTTTCAATCAAATAAAAACTCATTGGCGCCAAGCGTGAGGGAATGCTAGACGTTTGGTAATTTCTCCTCCGACCAGAATAAAAGATCCCATTGACGCGGCTAATCCCATGCATATCGTATGCACATCAGGTGACACAAATTGCATAGTATCATAAATGGCTATTCCTGGTATTACCCATCCGCCGGGAGAGTTTATAAACAAATAAAGATCCTTAGTACCATCTTCTATACTGAGATATACCATGAGACCAACAAGTTGATTCGAGATCTCGCTATCAACCTCTTGGCCTAAAAAAAGTAATCTTTCTCGATAAAGTCGGTTGATTAGGACAAAATTGCATCCCTTAGGAACCGTACGTGCACCTTTGGATACATACGGTTCAAAAAAAATTGTGAAAAAGAAAAAAAAGAATCAATGTGTCGATTCCAGCTTTATTTCTTTTTTTTATGTAACAGGTTTTCTTAATGAAAGGTCTTCTATTAAAAAAAACGAGATGAGTTTAGGCTCCCTTCCCTCTAAAAAAAAAAGAGATTACTGAACTTATTAAACTAACCTATCATTGATGTATTGTTTCATCGATATTAAAATCACGATGTCATTGTCTTGTTCCTGAATGGGTCCTTTCAATTCTTTTAGGTTCATGGTCTACCCCGGGAAAAGATCTGTCCGAATTCTATTTGCACATATAGGACAAATGGTCTCAGTACCATTTTTTTGTTATGACTTCTTTTTTTTGTTAATTTTGTGTCTTGCTTTCCCAAAACTATTTGATGTATTCATCATACTATTCCGTTGGTCGGCAATTTGGGATCACTACTATCACTACTATAGTAATAGTAGGTATAAAGTAATAGTAGGTATAAGAATCATTTATGATACAAGTGGTAATCATACATATATTATATTAACAATTTGTTATCGATTTGGTATTTTCTGAACGGAGCCTGGATACTTTATTTTATCAGTCCAAGTAAACCATAAATTCTTCTAAATTGATAATATTGATCCCCACAATATAAAATAAATTGATCTAATTGCACTTCACGCTCCGAATGATTGATTGATGCCTCACTCAATACAATATCTCTTGGGCGAAACAGAGGATATCTCGATCAGGGGAGAGAACGGGTAAATCCCATATGACCCAATATGTCTGACAAGTCGCACTATACGTCAACCCAAACCGCATCTTCCTCTCCAGGACTCCGAAAAGGTACTTTTGGAACACCAATGGGCATTAAATTAAAGAAAAAAATTTAGTACTATACTTCACTTTAATATGGAAACGTAACAATCAATGGTTTATTGTCTTCATCCCTTTTTTATCTTTATTCTATTTGATACATAGATTGGAAAGTTTATAGAGTAAGACAGAATGAATAAAGAAAAAATTTGAACGAAGAAATCGATCGTTCGAATGATAAACAAGTATCTATCCATTCGTTCCCCAAAAATGGGACCAATCCTCCCATTGCGTATTGGTACTTATCGGGTATAGAATAGATCTGCTTCTCTTTGTTCTTACGAACAAAATTGTTCCGTTATTTTCACGTTATTTTCAATGGAATGGAATAAATATTAATCCTTTCTGATACGGAATCTACTGAAAAGGTTAGGTACATGGTTAGTATATATAGTCTTTTCCAATGCGATAAAATAAAGTGGCATAGTGTCTATTTTTCTTTGATAAAGAGGTATTTCCATGGGTTTACCTTGGTATCGTGTTCATACTGTCGTATTGAATGATCCCGGTCGATTGCTTTCTGTTCATATAATGCATACAGCTCTAGTTTCTGGTTGGGCTGGTTCGATGGCTTTATATGAATTAGCGGTTTTTGATCCCTCTGATCCCGTTCTTGATCCGATGTGGAGACAAGGTATGTTCGTTATACCCTTCATGACTCGTTTAGGAATAACCAATTCGTGGGGCGGTTGGAGTATTTCAGGAGGAACTATAACAAATCCGGGTATTTGGAGTTATGAAGGTGTGGCAGGGGCACACATAGTGTTTTCCGGTTTGTGCTTCTTGGCAGCTATCTGGCATTGGGTATATTGGGACCTAGAAATATTCTGTGATGAACGTACGGGAAAACCTTCTTTGGATTTGCCCAAGATCTTTGGAATTCATTTATTTCTCTCAGGGGTAGCTTGCTTTGGCTTTGGCGCATTTCATGTAACAGGTTTGTATGGTCCTGGAATATGGGTGTCCGATCCTTATGGACTAACTGGAAAAGTACAATCTGTAAATCCAGCGTGGGGCGCGGAAGGTTTTGATCCTTTTGTTCCGGGAGGAATAGCCTCTCATCATATTGCAGCGGGTACATTGGGCATATTAGCAGGCCTATTCCATCTTAGTGTTCGTCCGCCTCAACGTCTATACAAAGGATTACGTATGGGCAATATTGAAACTGTACTTTCCAGTAGTATCGCTGCTGTTTTTTTTGCAGCTTTTGTTGTTGCTGGAACTATGTGGTATGGTTCAGCAACTACCCCAATCGAATTATTTGGTCCTACTCGTTATCAGTGGGATCAGGGATACTTTCAGCAAGAAATATATCGAAGAGTTAGTGCCGGGCTAGCCGAAAATCTTAGTTTATCGGAAGCTTGGTCTAAAATTCCCGAAAAATTAGCTTTTTATGATTATATTGGTAATAATCCGGCAAAGGGGGGATTATTCAGAGCAGGCTCAATGGACAATGGGGATGGAATTGCTGTTGGATGGTTAGGACACCCCGTCTTTAGAGATAAAGAAGGGCGCGAGCTTTTTGTACGTCGTATGCCTACTTTTTTTGAAACATTTCCGGTAGTTTTGGTAGATGAAGACGGAATTGTGAGAGCTGATGTTCCTTTTAGAAGGGCAGAATCAAAGTATAGTGTTGAACAAGTAGGTGTTACTGTTGAGTTCTATGGTGGCGAACTTAATGGAGTAAGTTATTCTGATCCTGCTACTGTGAAAAAATATGCTAGACGTGCCCAATTAGGTGAAATTTTTGAATTAGATCGGGCTACTTTGAAATCCGATGGTGTTTTTCGTAGCAGTCCAAGGGGTTGGTTCACTTTTGGGCATGCTACGTTTGCTTTGCTCTTCTTTTTCGGACACATTTGGCATGGCGCTAGAACCTTGTTCAGAGATGTTTTTGCTGGTATTGATCCAGATTTGGATGCTCAAGTGGAATTTGGAGCATTCCAAAAACTTGGAGATCCAACTACAAGGAGACAAGTAGTCTGATACGACATTGTTGTGGTATCTTTCGCCTCTATTTTTTTTTATTTGACATTGGGTATCAGAGAAATCTTGACTTGAATCACCATCTTTTCTTTGACTTTTTTTCTTTCTTTATATGATATGATAAATGATCCCAAATGAATAGGTGTGGAAGCTATAATTGTAAACCACGATCGAATCCATGGAAGCATTGGTTTATACATTCCTTTTAGTCTCGACTTTAGGGATAATTTTTTTCGCTATCTTTTTTCGAGAACCACCTAAGGTTCCGACTAAAAAAATGAAATAACCTTTCGAAATAATTTAATTGAAGTAATGAGCCTCCCATATTGGGAGGCTCATTACTTCAACTAGTCCCCGTGTTCTTCGAATGGATCTCTTAGTTGTTGAGAGGGTTGCCCAAAAGCGGTATATAAGGCGTACCCAGTAAAGCTTACAAGTAAACCGGATATGGAGATGGCGACTAGGGTTGCTGTTTCCATTTTTAGATAATTTCAAGATCACAATGGATCTACGATAAGATCGTTTATTTACAACTACAACGGAATAGTATACAAAGTCAACAGATCTCAACCAATCATTAAATAGGATTTATGGCTACACAAACCGTTGAGGATAGTTCTAGATCTGGGCCAAGACGAACTACTGTAGGGGATTTATTGAAACCATTGAATTCGGAATATGGTAAAGTAGCTCCGGGATGGGGGACTACACCACTTATGGGGGTCGCAATGGCTCTATTTGCGATATTCCTATCTATTATTTTGGAAATTTATAATTCTTCCGTTTTACTGGATGGAATTTCAATGAGTTAGGTTTATAAGAACTATGAAGTCCTAGTCTTTCAATCAAAGAAAAAATTACTTTAGACTTGGATTTCTAGACCATTCTATTCTGGTAGTTCGACCGTGGAATTTATTTGTTTCGGTATTTCCGGAATATGAGTGTGTGACTTGTTATAATTGATCCTATTGATAATACATAGAATGGACCTGTTATCTCTATCAAGATGATTCTACCTCGTCGGATATTTATTCTA